ACCAAACTTTTAACACAAGAAAGCCGAAGTATATATTTTATTCGATACAAACTCTTTTTTTTTGAGGATCCGCTGTGATAATGAGAAAGATTTCTGCATATACGCACAAATCGGTCGATAATATGAGAATCTGAGAAAGCGGCCCAGGTACCCTTACTGATGGGATGCCCTAAGGCGTTACAAAACCGTGCCTTAATCAATGATCCAATTAGATGAATAATTGGAACGGTTGGATCTACTTTCTTCATAGAATTATCTATTATAAATGAATTTTCTAGCATTTGACTCCGTACCACCAAAGGATTTCGTCGCACACTGGAAAGATAGCCCAGAAAGTTGATAGAGTACTTGTCTAAGTGGTTTATCTGAACTCTTCCTGGTTGAGACCACACGTGAAAATGCCATTGCCATAAATTGACAAGGTAATATTTCCATTTAGTCATCAGAAGAGGCCTATCTTTTGAAGCTAGATAGGATTTTCCTTGATATCTAACATAATGCATGAAAGGATCCTTGAACAACCATAAGATGTCCTGAAAATCATTAGCAAAGACTTCAACAAAATGTTCGACTTTTCGATAAAAATATATTCGCTCAATAAGGACTCCAAAGGATATTGATCGTAAATTAGAAGATTGGTTACAGAGAAAAAACAAGATGGATTCATATTCATATACATGAGAATTATATAGAAACAATAATAATCTTGGATTACTTTTTGAAAAAATGGAAATAGAGTTCTTTGGGGTAATAAGACTATTGCAATTAAAATACTCGTGGAGAAAGAACCGTAATAAATGTAAAGAAGAGGCATCTTTTACCCAGTAGCGAAGGGGTTGAACCACGATTTCGGGGCAAATGGGGTGGGGTATTAGTACCTCTAACATATAATTTAAATGTGAGAATTTGTCCTCAAAAAAAGGAAATATTGAATGAATTGATTGGAAATTATGAGATTTTTCTATTTCTTTGCCTTCTAAAAAAGCTACTAATCGTAGGGAAAGTGGAATTTCCACAATGACTGCAAAGCCCTCTAATATAATTTGAGAATACAAATTATTGTTGTGCCCCAAAAATTGATTTTGTTTAGAATCATTAACAGAAATACTCAAATTAATCTGTTGATACATTCGAGTAATTAAGCGTTTCACGCTTAGTGAACTAGATTTATTGTCATAACCCCCATTTTCCAATGAGATCATCGATCTATTTAAACCATGATCATGAGCAAGTGCATAAATATACTCTCGAAAAAGAAGTGGGTATAGGAAGTCTTGTTGTTGAGATCTATTTAGTTCTAAATATACTTGAAATTCCTCCATTTGAAATTAGGTTGAAACCAAAGGTAAGGGATTTATTGGGTGATCAAATGATACATAGTGCGATACAGTAAAAACAAAGTATCGTAGTACAAAAAAAAGTAGATACCTTGAAAAGGGTCGACTCATCACCGGATTCTCTATCCTCTTATTTTCCCGTTAACGTTAATTTAATTGGTTTATGTTTGTTATAGTATAACAGGGTGTTTAGAAATCCTTTATTTTTTCAATCCAATCGCTCTTTTGATTTTGGAAAAAACTATCTTTATCAATATACTGCTTCTTCTACACATTCATCTCCAACCCATAACAGGGACTAACTAATACTTAGGACTAATTAAATAAATCGAAAATCCACTCATGGGAAAATCTTTCCCCGCGCTAGGAACTAATATCTTTTTAACGTTTAATTAGGCCGGGGAATCGTTCAAATTAAGAACAGAAGCTCGTTACCTTTTGTTTCCCTATAATTGGAACCGTAGGGCTCTATCCATTTATTCAATCGACCCAACTTTGAATTCAAATTCTTTTTTGTTCCGTGCCAAGAATTACAACTTGGTTTTGTATCGATTGAATAAGAATAAACTATTCTCAAAATTCTCCATTGATACGACATACTGTTTTTTCCATTCATTCCTTTCAGGATCAGTCGTGGTCTTACAAACTCTCCCGAAGATTTGGACGAATCCTTTGCTTCATAGAAATGTGTAAAAGATGCTAGCCGTACTTAAAAGCCGAGTACTCTACCGTTGAGTTAGCAACCCGACTAATTCGAATGGGTAGATACAATCGGAATAAAAATAAATAAAAGAGATTGAATTTCACAATGGAATCAAAATTTAAACTAGCAAAAAATCTAATAAAAAAAAATTGATAATTTTTTTTGAACATAAAAAAAAAACAAACCTATGGGATGGAGATAAATAGATCCATTTATCCACGATCGAATTATATTTGTTCGATACACTGTTGTCAATATGACGGTGAATGTTGAATATGAAGGTTGAGAAAATAATAAAAAACATACAATGGTAAAAACAAAAAGAGTTAATTAGATTTATTTTTATTTAATATATAGATTAAATAAAAATAAATCTAATTAGATAAAAAAAAAAATTAAAAAATTCGAAATACTTACTTTTCGAAATACTTACTTAATATAAATATTTGAAAAAAAAAAATATAAAATAAAAAGGACTTGTGCTGAATTTGCCCTCCATAGATAATAGACATAAATACAAATAGATAGAAAAGAGGTGTAGGTGAAAGAAAAGAATAACTTAAGAAAAAAAAATAGGAAGAAATCTTGGGTTTATTCAATCAATGAATATTAAAAATAAAGAAACTTAATCCCTTGTTTTGTTATTTGTTAATAGATTGTTTGTTAATAGATTTCCAACGAAAAACCGCCCCGTTGCAGGGAATGTAAATGTAACGTTTTTATAGTCCTAGATCCAATTAGTTCATTGTATGCCCTTTATCGTTTTGATATCCATCTTATATCAATCAAATTATACCAAGACCAAGAGAATCTATTTTTTCCTTAGACTTATAGAACATGATATTCTATGATAGGAATTCGAAATCGATAGGAATTGGAAATCGGAATAATAAATAGGTAGGAATAGAACAAAAAAGGGGGGGTAGTAAAGAAAAAATTATACAAAACTATAAAACTATATAGATATAAGACTCAGCCCCACCCTCTTTTGTTGTTCTATTCCTTAATAGAATTTCATTTGATTAAGACTAAGGTTCTGGTTCTGTAAAAACCCCAGCCCTTCTTGAAATATCATGAACGGTTCCTGTAGGTTGAGCGCCCTTGTCAAGGAAATCTAGAATAGCTGGAACATCTAACTGGACCCGATCATGTATCGGATCATAAAACCCCACTGTCCGAAGATCTCTTCCTTCTCTTCGGGATCGAACATCAATTGCAACGATTCGATAAACGGCTCATTGGGATAGATATAGATGAGCAATACCCCCCCTAGAAACGTATAAGAAGTTTTCTCCTCGTACGGCTCGAGAAAAAATGATTAGAAGTTATGTCTATGTAAAGAATTAGAATGTCAAATAGATCTATAAAATAATCAAATCAATTAGATGAAATCAATTAGAGATTTAAGTCCTTCTTTTTTTGTTTTTCTTTTTTGAAAAAGAAAAACAAAAAGCATTCGTACTCTCATAACTCAAGTTGGATAACTTTAAAATAGCCGAAAAGAAAATCCTTAGGCATTTCATTTTTTGAGTGGTCTCGAACCCTCTTTTTTGTTTGTCTCGTTTCGAATCAATTTTTTGATTCTTCATTCTGATCTAATTGTTGAGACAATTGAAAATGGTATTTCCTTGTTCCAAGATCCTTTATCTTTGCCTTGAATCATTGGGTTTAGACATTACTTCGGTGATCTTTAATGTTTTAGTTTTCAAAAATGGCAGCAACACACCTTTTTTTTGATTTCTTTCTATCAAAGAATCATACGAACAAGTGATTCCTACATGATATGATACACTTTTGATCGAAAGAGTTTTCCCAATTCCAACAAATTTTCCTTTTGCTTTTGGATTTTAAAATTGCTCGAATCAGATCCTTTCAATTTCGATATCAAAAATATACTTACGAAGTTTTTTCCAACTTATTGATTGGTATTAACCCTAGATCCTTGCCCCTAAGAAATGAATAAATACTTTCTACTCGAGCTCCATCATGTACTATATTCCATTACACCCCAACAAAAAAGGAGGATTCTAATAGAACAGAACAAAGGATGTCGAGCCAAGAGCCCATTCATATAAAATCGAAAAGGGTGGATATAAAAAAAAATCCACAGCGGATCATGTCCTTCAAGTCGCACGTTGCTTTCTACCACATCGTTTCAAACGAAGTTTTACCATAACATTTCTCTAGTTTGGAACCAGTATGTAATTGATTCAATTATGGAATCATGAATAGTCATTGCTTTCGTCGCTACACCATCTTTTTTCCTTCTATTGTATATGAAGGGAATAGTGAATTTATGTTTATGAAGAAGAAGCCTCAGTAAGAATTCAAATTAACCCTCTATTTTCGTGTTTATTGTATGAATGAATGCAAGATTTTTTTATTTATTTTTTTTTATAAATAAAAAAAGACAACTAAAAAATAAGTTAAGTTCGTTTTGAATCCCCCTTTTAAATGATTCGATCGAATCGACTCAACAATCTTACACTTCTTCGAGTACCAAGGACCGATAAGAACCATTAAAACGCTTTAATTGAAAAAATTTCCTACTTCGACATCATGATTTGCATTTGAATAAAGTTTTAGTTTTACTAAGGATTTTATTTGAGCATCATAAGAGAGATAAATCCATATTCAGATTGAACAGAATCGGAACCATCAATGATTTAAAGATCGAAAAACAAATTTCTTTTTTTTTTTTTCGTAGATTGGATACAAAAGAATAATCAAAGGAAAGGGAATATTTAGGTTGTTATTCTTGCATCCTGAAAGATTAAATCAAAATTACAAAACCGGGCGATTTCTGTATCTATAATCTATCAGATTAGACTGAACAATTTTCATTGGAAGTAATTATATATATTGTATGTTAAATATTTAACAGTAAGGTAAGGGCTCACAAATCTTTTTCAAAAAAAAGAGAAAGAACGTTATCACGGAAATAGAAGGATAGCAATCCATTTAGATAAGCATTTCCTCAATTTATGCGTAGTTTCTTTTCTTTGGCTTGGGCTTGAGATTCAATAATCTTTCCCCAAAATGAAAATAAAGTAAGATAAAGTAAGAGTAAGTATAAGTAAAGTAAGAAAATAAAGTAAATAGGCTGTATGAATCACCCCCGTCTCAATTCTTGAATTCTTATTCCATAAATCATAGATTTACAATTATTCAACGGCAAAATACCTAAAAATTAGGGTCAAAGAAAATACATTCCATACGGAACTGGATTATTGGTTAATGAAATTTGGACAGACGCCGCTATTCAAATCGGTATCTTTTCTTGCTCACTAACTCTTATTCTTATCTACTCCCACTCCGAATTCATTCTGTGGGGATGATGAATCCTAAATAAAAAAAAAGTTGGAAATAGAGAAACTTTGGCATTTCGATTTAGAGGGTATCCTTGAAAATTCAACTAGAGATAGAACGTAAGGCTTTTATAAGAAATTAACTTAAATATGAAAATGAAAGGGAGGGGCATATGCTAAAATGCCTTTTTTTTTAATTCAAACTCTGGGAATCGAAGTTACCATCTTACCTGGATCACAAACACAAATGCATTCAGTTACATTTTTGTATTATTTGAATTCGATTCAATTTGTGAAAAAAGATCTGATTCAGAGAATCGTTTTGAAAAATTCGAAACAAGAAGTACAGAAGTACATTTTATCAAAATCAAAAATTAATGTCTTAAGAAGGTTGCTCAAAAAGGTAATTTTGATTCTGTCCGCTCTGGGACGGAAGGATTCGAACCTCCGAATACCGGGACCAAAACCCGTTGCCTTACCACTTGGCCACGCCCCATTTCAATTTCTATTCGGTATTAATAAAGACTAATATTGGTATTGGCTGTTCGTCAATTTCAGTCCAAATCCCTAAAATTCGACGAGTATGGTTTTAGTGTTAGGATTTTGACACGTATAGATGTAAAATGAAACTCAATTTATTGATCATTACATATAATTCAATTAAGATATTGTATGAAAGTATTATTTCTTCTATTCTGTTGAGAGAATTGAAGGATTTTTGTTTTGATTGGTTCAAGTTTAAAGACGTATTTTTTTTTTGTTTTGTCTACCTTACTCTTTTTTCTTTATTTTTATCTTATATCAATAATATATTACTAACTCAATCAAAATACAATTATCTCCAAGAACAAAATGTTTGTTATGCTTAATATCTTTAGTTTTCTATATATCTGTCTTAATTCTGCCCTTTATTCGAGTAGTTTTTTAGTCGCCAAATTGCCCGAGGCCTATGCTTTTTTGAATCCAATTGTAGATGTTATGCCAGTAATACCTCTTCTATTTTTTCTCTTAGCCTTTGTTTGGCAAGCTGCTGTAAGTTTTCGATGAGATCTTTAATACTGTTCTAGAAAATTTCATTATTTATTCGAGTTCGAGAAAAAAAAATTCTAACAATTGATAAGATCAGATGAGTCTGAAAATAGGAACGAACCCTCAATTCAAACAGTGAAATTCGTGGGGAGCCACGATCTATTTTTGTCTCCCCATTTACCGATTCTGATCTTTTCTTTTTTCACTGAAAAACCGTATTAGAGCCCACCACAATATTGAAGTCTAATTGTGTGAATTTCTGAAAACTCTTTTTTTTTTCTATTTATAGAAATTCTAAAAAGAACTTGATTTCTTGGTGTCAAAATCAGATATCAGATATATAGTATAAAAATAGAGAATCTATTCTCTTTTTCCCCAAAAAAATGATTTGGAGATTGTGTAATGCTTACTCTCAAACTCTTTGTTTACACCGTAGTGATATTCTTTGTTTCTCTCTTCATCTTCGGATTCCTATCTAATGATCCAGGACGTAACCCCGGACGTGAAGAATAAAAAAAAGAAGGTTTTCCTTGCTTTATTCTTATAAATGTTCTTAGGATTTTATCCTATTCCACATCTTTTACTATTAAATAAAAAAAAAAAAGAGCAAAAGTGTTCGCTAAATTCGAATTTGAAAGATACCAAGCCATAAACGGAAACGGAAAGAGAGGGATTCGAACCCTCGGTACGAATAACTCGTACACCGGATTAGCAATCCGACGCTTTAATCCACTCAGCCATCTCTCCTAATTGAAAAAAAAAAAATAATTACTCTGTTACATTACACAAAAAAGAATGCTTTTTTCAAGCTTACTTTATTTATTATATCTTTACGTTCTCTATTCTATATTATTTTACTTTCTATATTATAGAAATATTTTTTATATTTTTTATATAGAATTATATATATTCGAGAAAATATAGCTTATAGAATTTCTTTTTTTATTGTCTTTTGTATTCCATTATATAAATGGATACAACTTTTATCAGCAATTCAATTTCTATAATTTATAGAAAAAAAAAAAAAAAAAAATAAAGAAAGGATTCGAAAGAGATACATCGAATCAAAATAGAAAATAAATAAATCAAAAATATCTCTTTAATTTTGTTCAACAGGTCCTGT